TATACGCACTTTGTATGAGAAATGATATAGAGATTGTGGTTGTCTAACGAGAGGCTGTGCAATGATAAGATCTTGCTTCGGGCGGGTCACATATTGGGCAATTTGCTTTCTAATTTGAGAAAGGCGATTTATGCTTTATCGACTTATTTCACATCATGGTTCGGGCGTTCAAAATCGGTGAGGCTTCCTCTTCCTTATTAGTAAAAGGAAAGAGATTAGAATCCTAAGATAAGAATTATTTCAGATTGATCGGAACAAATAGATGCAGCAAATCGGGTGTTATGTCAATGCCATACAATATATGTAATTTATATACACATATATACATATATGAAGTATGAAGAGAATATTGTAGATTGATCTATATAAACTTAAGCCTTTATCTTTATTCTAGATTACAACTTTATAGGCTGACTAAGTTTATAGACTAAGAGATAGATAGTATGGTAGAAAGATTCATCTATTTCTTTCTACCATACTATCTATCTCTTAGAATACTACCCATTATAGTCCGCTCATTTCATTTAAGTTAAGACGTGATATTGGAATCCTTTTCATTTGACTTCGTCAATTTTTGATAAGAACTCAGAAGGAAAGTTTAATTCAATTGAATTTGAAAATTCAATTGAATTAATCATTTTGACTAACTGTTTTTACGTAAATGATAAGTAGAAAGGCGGTAGGAACTAGAATGAATAGTGCAGTAGCAATAAATGCAAGAATATTGACTTCCATAATCTTATCGGTTTTTTTACTTGGCAATAACTCGGGATTTAATCCCCTAGAGATGATAAATCTTTCGTCTGTAAATTCAATTAATTACCTCTCGATGATATCGAATCGTATTAATATTATGAATAACAATAGATGATCTTTCAAATAAACCCGTCGTCGAGACTTGAATAGTATAACATAGGAAGTTCTTTTATCCATACCGAATCCAGATTTCGATTCCTGATCCAATCAATCCAAAATTCCTTTATTTATTATCCGTTTCCTTATTTTTTTTCTATAACCTACTACCTTTCGTTTTCCTTGGACAATCATTTGATAAAGGATCATCAGGTTGCCTTTCCACTTCGATTAATTACATAGTTAGAAACCTAAACAAACAATAAAAGCGAAATGGAAAAAATAGGAAAGAAAAAATAATCAATAAAAACTCCTTTTTGCTTTGGGAATGAAAGTATGCCCCCCGACACCCTTTACTAGACTAGTTTATAGAAAAGGAAAAAATGAATTGATGTATTTATTGGATATTGGATCCGTCGGGACTGGCGGGGCTCGAACCCGCAGCTTCCGCCTTGACAGGGCGGTGCTCTGACCAATTGAACTACAATCCCGGGGCAATAAGGGATCTCGCAGAAAATTTGATTCTTTTTTATCTTCGTATGGGGTATTTCTGAAGAACAAGGGGGGTTATACCATCTCATGATAGATTGGCTAATTATTGGGCCGAGCTGGATTTGAACCAGCGTAGACATATTGCCAACGAATTTACAGTCCGTCCCCATTAACCACTCGGGCATCGACCCAGGAAGAATCAATTTTAGGCTTATTGTTAATCCATGATCAACTTCCTCTCGTAGTACCCTACCCCCAGGGGAATTCGAATCCCCGCTGCCTCCTTGAAAGAGAGATGTCCTAAACCACTAGACGATGGGGGCCGACTTGCTTTGCTCAACCGCCCTCATACTATGATAATAGTATCATCAGTTTTTTGAAATTGTCAATATAATGGAATGCTATGATTAGATCCGAGGGATCTTTCCGTTTTTCAGAATTGTATAGAATTTCATGATTCGATGAAATATCTTGAAATTTCTTTTATGTCGAATTTACATATATGTTATGTATCAATCAAGTGAATTTTGTTTCATTTTATTTATTAATTTTGTTTATTAGGGATCATCTCCTCAATAAAATAAATTTAGGGCCAGTCTTGAAACAATTCATTTTACCCTAGACTTCCTAGGCAAATCCATTTGATTATTCAAAAAAAAATCAGTCACTAGCGACTATGAGTCTACTGCATATACTTATCTATATTATATATATAATATGTGCATATAGAGATTTTATCTACACAGTAACTTGTTCGGGAATTAAATAAAATAAGCCCTTTTAACTCAGTGGTAGAGTAACGCCATGGTAAGGCGTAAGTCATCGGTTCAAATCCGATAAGGGGCTTTTCTTTTTTTCATAAAAGTCCAGTCATAGTATTCAGAAAATAGAGGTATTTTGTTTTTATTTGGAATACAATACAAAAGGAACTTACGGGATAATACGTTATCATTATACTGAGTTAGAGTATAGTAGTTCTAGTTATAAAGTGGAACGTTTGTTCGGTAACTTTTCATGATTATGAATAATCACAAGCCACCTCTTGAATCACCAAAGACCCCTAAATTTTCCATTCTACTAACAAATCCATTGGAAAGATTCGAAATCAACAAAAGAAAAAGTAAGTAGACCTGACCCATTTAATTATGACTATATC